TATTTCTATAAAATTTTTGGTATTGTTGAAAGGCTCGGGTTGTGCTCGTGGCGGAGGGATTTAGAAGTCCCTCGCCGCATGGTTGGTCTTTTAAATAAGGTAAAGCTATGCCTCTTCAATCGGCTGACTAAGGAACGGTGTATTGCTATATACCTGTTCGTTCGATGGGCTCTTCGACAACGTCGAAGGGGATTTACCAGCACTAGTTCGTACCTTAGCAAGCAAGCTGCCGCGACCTCCGGTCCGCAAGCACCTCTGGTCCTAAGCACCCCCGGTCTCCAGGCTTAAGGCAACAGGGAGAGGTAGCCCTTAAAGAAGTCAACTAGATCTTTCTGGTTCACACAACCGGAGTACTGAGACAGATAGGACTGGATGCGGGGCAATAGCAACTGGAAGACGGAACCATCGCCTTCGAGCGGTAGCTTTCCTTTCTTCTTTCATTTTATATGATTAATGACCTGTGCATTCAGCTTGCTTCGAATACGGCGCAGAGGAGCAGTTTGGACTATGGTGCCATCATCCCGGATCGAAAGCAGAATGCCGAGGGATAACATGCTTCCTTTCCCGCGCAGTAGCTCACTCCACTCTGCGTTCGTTCAAGCTTAAGGTCGGCTAGAGCGCGAAAAAAGAAGGTTTTAAAGCGAGCCAAGCAGCTGTCCTTTCCCTCGCCTGCTCTGATCCCAACAAGAAAGTCATCACCCTATCTAAGGTATGTCAGCTGAGACTCCACTGCAAGCAGGGACATCATCTCCTGATCGAGCTTGTGCAGATAGATGTTCGCAAGCACAGGTGAAAGAGGACTTCAAAGAGGCGTGCCAATAGTTGGCTTGGAAGAGCTGTGCTTTGTGTTATGTCTGGGGTTTCGATTCAACTCTTTCACAGTGCAGCCAACATCCCTTACTTCACATGTCAAGAAGGAATCAATTAGCCCAATGAAAGCTCTGTTCCGCCCGCCTAGGTGTTGGCGCAATGCTTCAAGTAGTATGCCGTGATTGAGTCTGTCGAAGCAGCTATCAGGGATGGGCTTAGGCGGGAAGAAAGGAAAAGTTAGAGACTAAACATTAACCCAGCTTCTCTCATCTTATTTGATCAGCAAGAATTGAAAAGAACGCTTTTTCTAAGGCAAGGACGGGAAGAAGGGCGAAAAGTTTTTTCTGATGATGAAATACGGGCTTACGCTAAACAATCAGACTACTATTCTTCTACTACTGTACTGATTGATCTAAGGAGTAGTACTTACTGACCTTTAGGAGGTTTTTAGGTGATCTCTTCGCCTCATGTTGTTAGCCGAGGGTTGGTCACGTATACCGCTTCTCCTTAGTATATTATGCCGTTTCCGGTCCCTTGAGGTAAGCAGGTTAGCCTGAGATGCGCGATGCCGTCTGCAATTGTGCATCTTCCAATAGTCCATCGAACCATTTCACAACACCTCATCATGCCAATGCCAACAAAGCAGCAGGGCAGGGTGGCATACCGTGTTCCTAGGCCCTACCGAAGAACCGAAAGGAAGGGGGCTTGCCTTGCTGCCCTGAACCCATAGCAGAATAGGAAGTCGACTGCCGGCCCTCAACGGTGCACTCCCGGCTAAGAGTAATGCCCTGCTTCCAGCTAAGTATAAAGAGTTGGGCCTACCGTTCGCGAATTCACTCTTGGTGGCGAACCGTTAGTTAAGACCCCCTACGAGTGAACTTGGGTAAGGGCTTTCTTCAGCTGGATAAGGCGCGCAAACCGACGTTCTTCCTGTCGGAAACCACACTCATCAAGCTTGACCTCGACTAACCTACGATGATTCTGGCAGCCATAATCGCAGGAACACATGAGTAGCGAAAGACTAAGCCGCTCATGCTATGCTGCACCAACCAATTCACACCTATTCGGGAGAGGGTTTTGCCTCGAATAGAGCTCTCGTACGCTCTGCCGAACGAAGACACCGGTCAAGAAAAGAAGAGGCTCCCTTCGGTGGGGACAAGGTAAAGAACTCCGCAGCTAGCGAGCCAAAGGGGATGGATCGTGGCGGGAATTTCAGGCGCAGACATCTGAGCCTGTTCAGAGACTGAACGCTAAGTCAATCCACAATCAATTGAGAAAGCAACTCACAATTTCGCTCCGCATCAGTACCTTGTTGACTCATGCTGCCCTGTATTTTCTTTACTTCTGGTCGTCCCCAAACTTGACCTAACGCTATGTCAGGGTCACAACGGGCCGGCCTCATGAGATTAACGTTTTTATAGAATATTGCTAAGTGTCCTTCCAACCATCGACTTATCCGGTCCCGCACGGATGCTTCTAGCAATTTTTCGCGTCTATTGAAGCCTACCTTATATAGGCGAATTCCATTCGATCTACTGCTGTCAGGTTTCATCTCGTTGCAATGTCATCCGTCCCTGTCACTCTGGAAGAGGTAAAAAAAGCAGTCACTAGTATGGGAGCTTACAAGGCGCCGGGCCCCGACGGCTTCCAGCCGGTATTTTATCAACATTGCTTGGACACAATCATCGGATCTGATTTAATACGAATGGTCCAGCTAGCTTTCGAGACGGCCACATTAGAAAACCAGATCAATGCTACCCACCTAGTGCTCATTCCGAAAACCCAAGCTCCGCAATCGCTCAACCAATACCGCCCCATCCGCCTATGTAACGTCGCGTAGAAAATTATAACAAAGGTGATAACGAACCGTCTAAGAAAGATCATGCCCAAACTGATTTCACCTGCTCAAAGCGCCTTCGTCCCCGGCAGGCTTATATCAGATAAGATTTTCATTACCCACGAGGTGCTTTCCCATTTCCGACGGTCGAAGGCAAAGAAGGGTTGTATGTGTATCAAGTTGGACATCGAAAAGGCATACGACAGTCTGAATTTGGACTTCCTTGAGACTATACTATAGAACATGGGATTTGATTCCCATTGGATTCGTCTGGTAATGACATGTGTACGGACCCCAACCTTCTCAGTACTAGTTAACGGAACTCAGACTGATTCATTCAAACCTACACGAGGCTTACGTCAGGGGGACCCTCTCCCCCCGTACCTCTTCATCCTGTGCGCGGAAACACTGTCAGCGGCTATCCACAAGGCAACCGAACTAGATCTAGCTGACCCCATCAGAGTGTCCAGATCGGGCCCACCACTATCACATTTAGTGTTTTCCGACAAGACCATAATTTTCATACGCGCAAACCAGAAGTCTTGCCGGACAATCAAGCAAATACTGGACCTGGACCACATGGAATCGGGCCAGAAGGTCAATCTTTCCAAATCTGTTGCCAATTTATCCACAGGAGTCCCAAACAGGAAGAAGGAAGTCTTAAAAAAACTGCTAGGTATCACAAAGACATCGCCAATGCAGTCCTACTTGGGCATTTCCCCTCTGACGCGTAGGCCATCGCGTAACGAATTTAAGGCAACTGTAAGCAGAGTAGAAAATCGCCTTCAAGGTTGGAAAGCTCAACTGTTAACTTTTGCTGGTCGCCTTACGCTCATAAAAAAAGTCACGGCTGGCATATCCAACCACAGAATGAGCTCTTTCAAGATACCATTATCAACAGTTGACCACCTGGAGTCTTTACAAAGAGACTTTCTGTGGTCAAATGGGAACAAAGGAAAAATCTATGCGGTAAACTGGCAAACGGTATGTCAGCCTTTGGACGAAGGAGGTCTAGGCATTCGGTCTCTTTACTTAACTTAACAAACCAAGCATTCCAGGCTAAGCTCCTCTGGTGCCTCCTCCCGTGTACGGACTCACTTTGATGTGACGTCATGCGAGCCAAATCTTTCCCCCACGGCAACCCTCTAGATGCGGGCATTCCATCCAATAATTCCTCATACGCATGGAGATCAATTGGGGACTACTTTCGTCGGGAAGGACGGTCTGTCCCAGAACCAATAAGAGCAGAAGGCAAAGTAGTGTCAATTCCACCGGACAAGGAATATTGAAGAGTAAAAGAATAATGAGCTCTTTCATCCGCAAAGGCATCATAAGAAAGATAGGCAGAAAGATATGCTGAAAGAGGCCGCCCTGAAGCTGGTGAAAATTGGGCCGTAGATCATGACCATAGCTTTCCTCGCAGCACCGAACTCTAAGCGAGTGGTTCTTCACGAAGAATTGTTGGCATGCCTCCAGCGGGACTATAGGACAGCAAAAGTCGAAGCTTATGAATGAGGTTCGACTTTCCACACCAAAAGTCTCTTCCTATCTTGTCCCAAGGCAGATCCAAAGCCAGTGGCTTACCTAAGAGCATGACCGCTAAGCATTGCTGCTTTCTATTCTCGCGCGGATCTTTAATCTAAAACACTCTTCAATACTGTTTGGAAAGTAGTCTTGTATTGATCTTCTTTTTTCCTGGACAGACTAAAGGTAGAATGGGCCTCTGTGCTTACTGCTCCTGCCGGGCTTGGTACTGTTGACGAGTCTGGACTTGCCCCTGTTGCTGAACCGGAAGAAGCTTTCTTCTATAGCTTGACTTCGCTTGTCACATTTCTCGTTTTGTTCCAGTCCCCCACTAGGAAAAAATTCTATTTAAGTGACGGCGGGATGTAAGGCTCTGGTTCAGTACATAGACTACTCTTAAAAAAATGTATTGAGCCAGGGTGTCATCATTCTTTGAAAGAGTAATCTCCTTCCTTTCCTTCTCTGACCGATCAAGATAGCTTGTAATTCATTGATCTGAGGGACGAGATATAGTATCTAACTCAAAACAACTCTGAGATTTCGTATAATTGTGATGTTCCTACAAACGTGCGGCCTTCCTTTGAGACTGACTCCATCTTCCCACCACGCTGTAGCAGGGCGAAATCTCTGATAGGTGCTGGTTCTCTTCCTCCCAATTCGAGGATCGCCGTGAAGCTCCGTTTTTAAAGCGTAGAACAAGCCTTTCTTTCTGATCCCAAGTACCCGGCCCCAAGGGGTCGGAAGGCCCCATTTCCCTACCAAGATCTGGCCATATAATGAAAGTTTTCACGCTCTTCCGAAAAGAGGAGATTTTGGTCTTGACTTCATACCCACCAAACGGAGTTTTTTAGTATACTAAGGATGACCCATATCGAGAAAGGGCCCGTGCTGGTACCGTACCATTGAAGAGTGAAATCCCGCCCCTGATCATGCCTCGAAGAAGGCAATTCACGAGGAAAGGTCCCACTCAGACATTCAGACACACACAAACACAAAGATGACAACCGGGGCACGTTGCTAAGGATAGGCTCCTGCTTTGACTATAGAATAGATGAGCGTAGTACCTAGCTCTGTGATGTGGCTCTGCTTCCGAGGGTTAGGTCAAGGGTCGGTCGAGAACAGCTACCTTCCCGATAGGTCGATCCAGACTTTGAAAAGTAGCATAGAATATTGCTTCGACTGCTTCGATATCAGAAAAAAATCAGACTCAGAGTTGGGACCTTCTGACTCTTTCCTCTGCAAGGACAGTACGAGTCTGCCGGTTCCACTTTCCTTTTTGTGGTAGTCGACGGGAAATGGGCGCCTTGCTCCACATTTTGTATAAGGCTTCCGTGGCGACGTTTGGAGCAGTGATATCTGAGCCGGAATTCCTTTGGAATGAGCCACGTCATATGACCCTTTCTATACGGCACTTCATTTCTTCTAGCCGGCGGGGCGGAGGTGGGATTTCCGGCATGGCAGCAGCTGTGGGCCCTCACAGATGCGCAGGCTGGTAGATGCGCCCGGCGCGAGTCACGTCATTGATCGATCGGCTGCAGCATGGCTCTGCTGCTTCATCGACGACTGGATCGAGATCGGGATCGACAGCACAGCTGCTGCTGCATTAAGGTCTAAGATGGCTTTTGAGAACGAGAAGCTGCTCGGCACCTCATTGCTGGATGTCCGGGCTGGCTTTGCCAGCTGTGGTAGTGGTAGTATAGTAGCCCTCGAGAAGGCGTGCGCGGACCTGGTCCTTCCTCTCTTTGTGGGGTAATGGGCCTAATAAGAGCTTTAGCGCCCCCCTGCGCGTGTGTTCCGTTCCTCCCCCCATAGAACTTTCTATGGACGGGGCTGAATTGCTTTCTGCACCTTAGCGCGCTGCTGCTTTGCTGCTGAATGACGTCTGCATGACTTCGCGCTAGTCTCATAAGTCTTTGGGTATCGACACCGGTGCGGGCAGGCGGAAGGCTTCCAACTTGGATATCAATTGGCTTCTTCGCTCTGTAGGTGCGCTACGGTAGCTAAGATATACAGCGTCATTCTGATGGAGCGGGGAATGCGTACTATACTTTTTTTTACTACTACTTACTAAATTTCTTCTCTCTTTTGTTGCTGGAAGCTTTTTCCCAGCCGCTCTATTAGTTCCTCGTCGGAAGTTTTCTGAGTTCGTCCTTCCGAGTTAATCTCGTTGCGCGTAGACTTTCAGTTTCAGTATTTCAGTAGTAGTAAACTTTCGATGAGAGGCATTTATTTATTATTGTATTAATGTTCGTAGGGGTCTAATTGTAGTTATTTGTTGATGCCATGCCCAGTCGCCGCATGGGATGGCTCGCTGCATCCTTCAATTCGCAAGAATTGAAAGTGGCCTTCCGCTTAAAGATGGATTGGCGGGTTCCGAAGAAGACTGGCTTTCTAGGCTAAGGAAGGAACTTCCCGGCACGCGGGAGTACGTTGAAATCCTCGCTAAGACAATGGAGGGTGACGTATGTACAGCTTACGAGAGTGAGGGGTAGAGCTACGGAATTGCTTTCGATGTCAAGAGTTCCTCTTCCAATGCCTCTTTCATCTTCCTCAAACGAGGAGAAGGAAGTAGAATACTTAGAATGCCAATGCTTTTCACAGACGAAGATGGACGAGAGAAGTTTTGTCACCAAAGACGAGACGAGCGGGAAAACCCTAACTTCTACTTCTAATAGTTAGTAGGACAGCAAGGCTCGGAACGAGGAGCTTTCAGTCCATGGTTCAAAAAAATTCTTATTTCCGGGCGGAAGGCAATCAGTCGAAAGAACGAAAGTCAGAGAAAGTCGCAGGTTTAGAAGCAGATTTCGATTCTATTCCTTTTTCTTCCTTTTCAGCCAGTCTTTCTTACCACCCTTCGTCTTCGTCTATGGATATTGAGGAGCTTTTACCCGAATGGACCACCCCTTTCTCCTAAAGACGTGTATACCCCATTTAGAGGTTTTCGGCCTCAAGGGCGTGCCCAATGTTGAGATAGAGGAGAGTTTGACCCAGAAAAAGCGTGGACTTCATTATTATATAAATATAATGAATGGATTGATATACACAAGTTACGAGCAGGACTCGAACCTGCATTTTGGAATAAACCCAAAACTTCCTTCTTTTTTTATTTATCGTAACTTTGGTCACTCGGTTCAGCACCCAAGCGGGTACCTACATCCGGGGGCACAGATAGGCCTAGACTAAAGAAACATAGATTCCCAACCGTAAATTTTAATTATAAATATAATAATTTTTAATTTAATATATTTGTTTATATAAATAATTAATAATATATATAAAAAAATAAATATAAATAAATATATATTAAATAAATTATTTATATATATTTATATATATAATTTAATATATAAATAATTTTTTTAATAATGATTTCAGAATGGAAAATACGTTATAAAAAGTGGATATTGCCCTCTTCATCGAGGGATAGTTTCCCACCGCAGCAAGGAATTGGCAATCCACCTTTCACAACACGGGTTACATTTGCCTTTAAAGTGAGTTCCTTGAGCAGCCATTCGAGCTTATCCAATGAAAAGGAAGAGACTTCCTCGGGACATTTAAGTGCTAATATTGCCGTTTCCCTATATCGTGTGTAGGGAAAAGGAAAAACTTCGAACATGGCTAAATCAAATTCATATAGAAAAAAATATAAGAGAAAACACGTAATTAAGTTGGCGGGGGGAATCCCACGATACAATGACATATCCTTTCCCTTATCCGTCAGGATACTGATATTCAAAAAGCTTTTCACCAAAGTAAAAATGACACGATCACTAACAAACGTCTCTAATTTTTCAAGCAACCGATCTCGACTTATGGAATTTAAACTAGGAGTAAGATTAATATGCATTAGCATTTCTACCTTACCCCAGCTTCGCACCTCCTTAAACATTTCAAAGCCATTCGACGAAAAAAATGAATGATTATGTTCCATAAAAAAGGGATAATCCATAACGTGACGAGTTAGAACTCGAAATAAGGCGTTCAACACCAAATCGTCACGCGCTCCAGGAAGACAGGCGTAACCCAAGTCGGAAGTACCTGGAAAAACGAATCGATATATAAAAATTGAATCGAGCTCCTCCTTTGGAAGAACTACCAACTTCAACGCAGAAAATTTATAACAACCGGAACGAACTTTTTTTTTATTCGGGAAAGCTCTGCTGAAGAAAACTCATACTTATTAGCGAAAGCTTTAGATAAAAACTCGATTTCCTTCACCAATAAATATAACAATGATTTAGCCATAGCTGTCTCGACACAATCAAACTGAACTCCACATCACGTAGCCACTAGCGAAAAATTTAAATTCGAGTTTCCATTTCCACCAGCGTCTACTATGTGGGTTCACCTCTAAAGATCTTCAAATGCGGGCTCAAGAGAGAGCAAAGCGAAAGCGGGGATTTCACTGACTTGACTGATTGAGGTCCCCTTCGCTTTCCACAAAATCGGCCTTGGAATGGTTGAGACATTGATCGGCTGACCCCTTTCCTTTCTTTCCTGCTCGAGTAGGAAGGCTTTCCCCTTCGATCACGAGAGATTTTGATTGTGTGTGATGTGGATGACCGATAAGGATCAACACTTTGCTTTGAGAGGCCGTGATCTTCCCTTCCGGATGTCCCTGACCTATCCACGTGGTTAGCTGGCTTTGGTCAACGTCACTGGGGAGTCTGAAACTTCTTGTTCAAAAGGGAATGTCAGATCCAATTTCACAGCCAAAAAAAGGGGGGGCCTGAACTCCTCTCTTGTTCGATTGTTGCACTCACCGAGGAAGCCAAGAGGATCACTGAGAAGGGGAGCGAGGGCTGGATCTACTGGGAAAGAGAGGGCAGTCCTCGACACTTCGTCTTGACCACACATCGTGAACCGCTTCCACGTCACCTTTCGCTATCAATCAATGCTTTCATCTTCTTCTATTGGACTCCCCGAAAAAAGAGGAGACCGAAAGCTCGGTTCGAACACACTTGATCTTGATCCTCATCCTCGGAGACAAAGAAGAAAGCATAGGTCTCGTTCGGCTAGTTCAAGAGCATCAAGCCAAAGAGCGTGTTCCAGGTGGTTTTCTCAACAGGTATTTTCGCGGAGTTCAAGAAAAGGACTTTCAGGGTCACCTACTGATTGATTTCGGGCTGATCCGGGGGCTAGCTCGGCTACTGATAGAGGAAAAAGCGGGAAGGGTTTCCAGGTGGAGCCAATCATCACAAAGATTTGGGAGTTGGTCTTGATGCTGAGTTGCATGTTCAAGAAAAGGGAGTCTTTGGCTAGAGGGAAACGAAACCTTGCACCTGGAGTGACACATTCACAGACCAAGATGATGAGCTCACTAGACTTGGTTGACAACTAGGACTGCTGCTTGCGACTCTCTCTGCTCGAATGAGATCTCCTCTTTCGGGAGTTCAGTCTCACTACTGCAAGGTCTTCGGACATACTCAGCATACTTGCCCTCAGCGCCTTACAGGATACTCGCCGGATGGAACCTGATGAGCTCCTCTACAGCGCGGATCTGGGGCTCGATCTATGCTGCTTGCTAAGGTGCTGACTCACTCCCTGCATCTCAAAGGGCTCCCAGGGTCAAAGGGAAAACGAAGGGCTCCAACCTAGTGGGACAGAAGGGCTCCTCCAAAACAAAAAAGAAGGAAAGACTGTCATTCTATTCTCAGTCCCTCTATCAGCCCTTATTGCCATTGACCAACCTCTTGGAAGCTTTGCCATGAAGCCAGCCCTTGCCCCCCTTCTACTGACACTGAGCAAACTGCACCGACTGGAGTAACAGGCTCATACGACTGGGAATAAGTTGTGAACTACCTATGCTGATAGAACCGACCCGCTACC